AAAAGGTTACGATAGCAAGCCCCTCCCCGGCCGGAGAGCCTCCAGGACAAGGAGGCGGCGATCAACCATCCACTCTCGAGATTCGTATTGATCAATTGATCTTCGCGTCCTGCCAGTTCACTAAGTAGACTCACTCTACCCAGGGGCAACAAAGGCTGAAACTCTTCCTGCCAAAAACAAGGGACCCACTTCTCATCCTAGGAGTTAGCAGGTATGAAATAGTCCCATCTCCGTCTCTCCGAGTTTCTACTACTAAGTAGCACTTCTGCTATTCAATCATAGAATCGATTCCTGAAAAAGCCCTATATTATTACTAAAGCGCTATCTATAGGCATTCTTGCTCGTTAGCGCTTTAGTTTGATTGCAGCTAGCGCGCCCCTTTTCTTTCCACTTTCTCTTAGTCAAGCTTTGAAGCCCCTACTGGGATGGGATATTTGAAGAAGCGCAGGTTTGGAACCCTATAGGGGCTGGTCTCGATCCCGCTTGGTGGTGCCCCTCTGGATTATTGTTGACTCAACATCGATTTCGTGCTTGAGTTGGAGGGCTCTACCTCCATCCATCGAGTCAAGTAATTCGCTATCGGAAATGATTCCGCCGCCTATCTCATGCCATGCTTCTTCTTTCTCCGAATCGGTTCCTAGTGTCAGTCAATCAAGATTCGCCATCAAGGGGGGGAGGACCCACTTTAGGTTAGGCCGGTCTCGTCATTCACGCAATTCCCCCGTCCATCGATTGATCACGCGAGTACGCATCCAGTCAGCGCATAGCGAATGAAAAAAGCGTTCATCCTGGATTCTCTTCCTCAAAAAAAATGTCTATCAATTGATCCCTATTCATTCGGTCAAAGTCTCCACGGCCTTTTCACGCCCCTCTGAGGTGCACCATGTTGATAGGAATCGGCAAAGACCTTCTTGTACACGTCCTCGAGGGCTGCATTCATGGCAATCATCACTAGTTTCTCCCGAGGGCATGGTATGGCTTTGTTCTTGGTCTTGTTTAATAGATGTCGAGTGCCGCTTTTCCCCGTCCGAGAATCTCCATCTGCTCTAAGTGGGCGAGCTAGAATCCTTATGTCAGGTTGGTTGTTCAAAAGACTTTCTCTTTACCTTACCCTTTGCATATTCATCTTTTCGAAAGCCCAGACCCATTCTTCTGGATCTGCATTAGTCCTATTCCGGCCTCTTCAATAAAGACCTCTTTCTTTTCTTTCTCCCCCATTTCTCATTTTGTTGATTGAAAGAGAATAAGCGCTATCCATTGAGTAAAGTAAAGGGAGGGTTTGCTACAGTGATTCGGGTGGTTGGTGGCCCCTTCGAGAGTTGCGGGTCCTTGTCGCTGCATGAGTGGTAGCTCACGCTCAAAAGTCCTCCGACACGAGTCCTAGTCGTTGCGCTGCGGTCCGTTTCCCGGCTTCGCTTGCGCGATTTGCACTTCTGATTGGTTCCATCCATCCCCAACCCTAATGAATCGAGTATGAAGGGGTCAAGCGGTTCGGGTTTTCGGTCGGTTCCCGTTCACCTTCCCCCCTCATAGTCCATTAGTGGGTAGGGTGGTAAACTTAGAGGCCGCCGGCCTCCTCTTCAGACGTGTCCTCGACAACCTGGCGGTTCTTCGGTCTCCGCTTTTGGGGGCGGGAGTGCTTGGTCGCTGGGCTTTCCTTTTCCTCAACCAATTCGGTTGTGTCAGCCGGTCTAACATTTTGTTATGGGCTGGCTTGGCTGGACAACGATGGATTGAAGGTAAGATAGATTTGAGTTCAAGTGGCACAGGACCTTCGATCTACCATAGGGTAGAATACTACCGAATTCATTCTATTGAAGCGTAACATTTCATTTCCTGTTGCATTTCTTTGGTTTGGAAGTTCCAGAATGTTGTCTGTGGATTTCTAGCCCCCTATATTATATGCCAAAAGATTGATTCAAGTTCCGTGCTGCTCACCACTCCTCGAGGCCAAGGACGGGGTCGAACCGTCATTCCAGGATTTGCAGTCCGATACATTTCCATTATGTTACCTAGCCAAACCCGCCACCTCATGTGCCAAAGTAAAACGGTTGTTCTTCCTTCCCCGCTCCCTCTTTTTCGACATATGCGGCGGCGGGTTACCAGAGAAGAGGGGACAACTTCTTTCTCCTTTGCATTGCTCAATCTTCCTTTTCTGATTGAAAATAGCAAGCCACTCCACTACTGGTACAGAGGCCAGATAGAAGGTTGCTTATATGTTCAGGCTCGAAAATCTATCTTTTACCTCTCCTCCCTGTCTCCATTCTGATTGATTCGCTTCTTCCTTCGCGCAAGCCTTTGGTTCGCCCCTTGTTGTGTTGCATTTTCTGCTCCTCCGCTTCAGTCTGCCTTCTTCGGATAGCCGGGGTCCGACGTTGATTTCCGATTTCAATGTCAGCTCCAGGTTTTGGGCGGCCCATCTGGTTAGTTCAGCTATCACTGCTGGAAGCCCCTGCGGTTGTTCGGCTGCGTACTCCCCGTCCGCCTATCTCACACTCCCAAAGCATATTTTTATTTCATATTTCATTTTCCTTCGCCCGTCCATTCCTTTCAAGCGCCCTTAGACTCGTTACGTTGTTCGACTGAACTCGTTGGCTCCGCGCTCTATTCGGTCGGAACCCGGTTCGTCGAGAACCTTCTCTCATAGATTCCCTTCACCAAGTCATCGCCAGCAATCCGCTCTTATCCCTTGGTGTCAAAGGGCGAGTTCCTTTCTTGTCTTGCCCAAAAACTTTCTTTATTCTCATTGGAGAAAGACTCTCCCTCTACTTTATTTGACAGGCGCGGAGAATACCACTCTATCAATAACAAGAAAAAAGTAGCAATTCCGTTTCAAATGGTTTGAGCTTGGAAGCAACCTGCTATCTATCGATAGGCGAGAACAGACTGCTATTGGCTGCTTCGCCTATCGATTCTATTATGGCCGGCTTGGAGACATCAGAGGAAGACTATCATCTCTATCCGGGTACGATCATAGCATAGCTTCATTCATTCGTTGAACCTTGGGGATAACCATTAGCATTGAGGTCAATCACCACACCACCTCTATCATACATACGACATTACACGACGCGAGAGTGCATGGCCAACACACACCTAAAGCGCCTACGTTCCGCTTGCAGCCAATACAACCACAACCTAACTTGCACGAGATTCAACAACCGAAGCTACTGGTAGTCCCGAGGGGACGGAATCCTCCAATAATAGTTAGCAGTACTGAACAAGCGAGTCATCGGTCCGGGGAAAGAAAAGGACTGCCTTTGAAAAAAGAAAAAAGGAACTCGCTTAACTCGCTAGGCCTTCGGAACAAAGGCGATTCTGTTCATGCTTCAGACGATTTGGCTAATTATATATACTTCTATACTAATTATATTAGACTTCTTCTATTATAAATAGAAAGGCGAACCTATAGGCCTGTTTAGCGCCTTTCCAAAGTAAACCTAAAAAAAACCTTTGCTTTGGGAAGTAAGGACCGAGTGAAAAATGAAAAACGTCCGCTAACGCCCACAGGAGAAGATCTTTTTTAGATCAGCAACGAATGTCTTGTATCTATGAAGAAAGATTTCTCCCTGGGTTAAGACCCTGAATGCCATACCTTGCTGAAGGCGATTCACGAGAGAATCGCGCACAGTTCCCTTTGACCGAGATGTGAATGCCCATGATTTGCTCGGTATAGTGATGGATTTCATGGCCGACGTCTAACCGGCACGAATACGCTATCCTAGATGGAAACGACTTCCCCGCGGAGCATTTTCTCTTTCGTCCTCGGACGTTCGGACCTTTTGTTTGATTCCGGCACTTGCGTTCTCATGCCCGGAACCCTCGCGACTGATTGGGAGAAAGAGCGAAAGCGAGAAAGATGGATTGTTATCCATCGGAAATCGATAGGAATTCCACGGGGATTGCCTTCTCTTCTAATATATATATATGTTTTTATTTCATTATTAACATCCAATCCCATGCTAATAAGAAAAACGAGCGATTGCTAATGCTAGTCAGCTTTCATTTTCTTAAAAAAAAAATGGTAGGGACTGAGGCTCTGAAGGCTTTACAACTTTCTTCAATTAGGGAATAGCGCAGATGGATCAATCACGCGGTTCTGCAGCGTCCTCCAACTCGCTGTCCGCTCCCCTTCACTTTCTTTGCTGGACGGGAAGATGCGAATCGTGAAGGCCTTCCCACCACGCGAAGTTCAAACCTCGCCGGAGAGGAATTGAAAACCGGAAAAAAAGCCCTTCGCAATCGAAGGTGAAAGCGGGAAAAAGACGACGAAAGCCTTTTTTCTTTCTTTTTCAGCCGACTTGAAAGGTGCTCTCAGTGTACCGCCATACGCACCCAGACATTAGACCAAGCAGGAACCGGGGATCAAAGTTCCATTGATTCATCTATCTCAAATAGGGAAAAAACGGAATCAAGAAGGGGTCAGCTGAGCTCGAAAGGGGTAGCCGGTCGTCGGCTAGGAGCTCTGGCCGGCAACGAAACTAAAGCTTCACACTGGTCCACTCGTCCATCGGCTAAGTTCCAACTCTATGTTGATAAGAAAAAAGAAAATCCCCTAAGAAGAGGACTTTCAACTATTCCAAAAGAAAGGGGCAATTCAAATGCTTCATAGATAACCCCCTATGTCTCTTCCCGTCCAACTCACCGGGAGATCGAAGAGCGGTTTGCGCTTCGCGCCCCAACCCCCTTAACTAATGGATGCTTAGATACCTGCAACTGAATCTGTAAGCGGCGCAGGGCAGGATGGACGAGAAAAGCGGCGAGAAGAAGACAAAGAGAGGGAGACCCCTTTCTATTGCCTTCCCTTTCGACTTCTAGACTGGTTCGTCGGTGGGACAGCGAGCCAAGATCCGATTCGTCAATCGGCGAATCCATGCCGCGTAACCTGGCAAAGGGGAAAGAGACGATGGCAACGCACCTGATACAAGAGGGGGGGAGTCCGAACAGCCTTGTACGTACGCCGCTCACGCGAAGAAGTTATTCTCTAATTCCAAAAAGTA